CATACGGCGAGAGTCATTGGTTCAAATCCAATAGTAGGTAAAACTTATTAGATACCCTCGACTCCGGTATCTAATAAGTTTTTCTACTCACCCTCGGATTATTCTATTAAGACTATTAAAATATTTCTCTTAATTTAAAATTTTATTTTTCTATTTCTTTTTTTTTTCGTTGCATCAGAATCCTATTTTTATTTGTATTTCGTTTTGTTGATTGAATCAAATAAAATACAAATAAGATATGTAGGATATCTTCTATATATAGATTCTATAGATAAAGGGTGTATAAATAGAACTTCTTTTGATTAGGATTATTTGGACGCACTCATTGGTTATGAAATCGTATTGCTAGCTTCTACTCGTGTCCTAGCTCGTCTGAGAGTTAGATTTGCTTCAATTACTTGTCGCTTTCCTTCCGCCTTCTTCAAGTTAGCTTCTGCTATTTCAAGAGTTTGCTGAGCTTCTTGTGGATCAATGTCACTACCCCTCTCAGCATCATTTACTAAAATAGTGATCTCATTATTGCCTATTCTAGCAAAACCACCCATCAGAGCCATTGTTAACCATTGGTCGTTAAGGCGTATTCTTAAAATACCTATATCTACCGCTGTGGCAGTAGGAGCATGGTTTGGTAATACACCGATTTGGCCATTATTAGTAGGTAAAATAATTCCGTTTACTTCTGAATTCCAAACACTTCGATTAGGAGTCAGTACACAAAGATTTAAGGTCATTTCTTTAATTTGCTCTCCATTTCTAAGTTCATAGCTTTCCCGGTAGCTTCGTCAATGTTACCCACCAAATAAAAGGCCTGTTCAGGAAGACCATCTAATTCTCCGGAAAGGATCAATTGAAACCCTCTAATTGTTTCTGCTAGACCAACATATTTTCCTGGCGAGCCTGTAAATACTTCTGCTACGAAAAAAGGTTGGGATAAGAAACGCTCAATTTTTCGTGCTCTTGCTACAGTTAAACGATCTTCCTCAGATAATTCGTCCAACCCAAGAATAGCTATAATGTCCTGAAGTTCTTTGTAACGTTGTAAAGTTTCCTTAACTCTTTGCGCAATTTCATAATGTTCCTCGCCAACGATCCTAGGTTGGAGCATAGTTGACGTTGAATCTAACGGATCCACCGCTGGATAGATCCCTTTGGCGGCCAATCCTCTTGATAGTACGGTAGTAGCATCTAAATGTGCAAAAGTTGTGGCAGGGGCGGGATCGGTCAAATCGTCTGCAGGTACATAAACTGCTTGAATCGAAGTTATGGACCCTTCTTTTGTAGAAGTAATTCTTTCCTGTAACGAGCCCATTTCAGTACTAAGAGTAGGTTGATAGCCCACAGCGGAAGGCATTCTACCCAATAAAGCAGATACTTCCGATCCTGCTTGAACAAAACGGAAGATATTGTCGATAAATAGAAGTACGTCTTGTTCATTAACATCTCGGAAATATTCCGCCATAGTTAGGGCAGTCAACCCAACTCTCATACGGGCCCCTGGCGGTTCATTCATTTGCCCATAGACTAAAGCCACTTTTGACTCTGCAATATTTTGTTCATTGATAACTCCGGATTCTTTCATTTCCATGTAAAGATCATTTCCTTCACGAGTACGTTCACCTACTCCGCCAAATACGGATACGCCCCCATGAGCTTTTGCAATGTTGTTGATCAATTCCATAATGAGTACGGTTTTACCCACTCCCGCTCCTCCAAATAGTCCGATTTTTCCTCCGCGGCGATAAGGGGCTAAAAGATCTACCACTTTAATTCCTGTTTCAAAAATAGATAATTTTGTATCTAACTGTGTAAAGGCGGGCGCAGATCTATGAATAGGAGATGTTGTGCGAGTATCTACGGGACCTAAATTATCAACAGGCTCCCCAAGCACGTTAAAAATTCGTCCAAGAGTTGCTCCGCCGACTGGAACACTTAAAGGAGCTCCTGTGTCAATAACTTCCATTCCTCGCGTTAGACCATCTGTAGCACTCATAGCTACAGCCCTAACTCGATTATTTCCTAATAATTGTTGTACCTCGCAAGTCACATTAATTGGTTGACCAATAGTATCTCGACCCTTAACTACTAAAGCGTTGTAAATATTCGGCATCTTGCCCGGAGGAAAAGCTACGTCCAGTACCGGACCAATAATTTGAGCGATACGCCCCAGATTTTTGTTTTCAAGTGCGGAAACCCCAGGACCCGAAGTAGTAGGATTGATTCTCATAATATATAGTAAAGTATGTCGAAATTTTTTGCGAAAATTTTCGAATCAAAAAACAAAATGTCCGATAGCAAATTGATCGATTAATTAAATAAGAAATAGGAGTTAGCAATCCATTTTGTTGGTACCATCCAAACGAATCCAATTCAATTATTTACTTTTTTTAATTATTTAATTATTCTATTTCTATGAAATTTCAATGAATGAAATCTCAAGTCCAATCCACTGACCAAAAATCTTGAAAAAGTATTTAATTTGCCTATCATTCTAGACAATCCT